CGGGAGTTCCTCTATTCAATCTTTTTCCTTCTTCTTGTTGCTGGATATCTCGTTCATATACATCTTCTCTTTGTTTCCGGAGCCTCTAGCGAGTTACAGACAGAGTTAGAAAAGATCAAATCTTTGATGATTCCATCATACATGATGGAATTTCGAAAACTTCTGGATAGGTATCCTACATCTGAACTGAATTCTTTCTGGTTAAAGAATTTCTTTCTAGTTGTTCTGGAACAATTAGGAGATTCTCTGGAAGAAATACGGGGTTCTGCTTCTGGTGGCAACATGCTATTGGGTGGTGCTTATGGGGTCAAATCAATACGTTCTAAGAAGAAATATTGGAAGATCAATCTCATTGATCTTGTAAGTATCATACCAAATCCCATCAATCGAATCATTTTTTCGAGAAATACGAGACATCTAAGTCGTACAAGTAAAGAGATCTATTCATTGATAAGAAAAAGAAAAAACGTGAACGGTGATTGGATTGATGAGAAAATAGAATTCTGGGTCGCGAACAGTGATTCGATTGATGATGAAGAAAGAGAATTCTTGGTTCAGTTCTCCACCTTAACGACAGAAAAAAGGATTGATAAAATTCTATTGAATCTGACTTATAGTGATCATTTATCAAAGAATGACTCTGGTTATCAAATGATTGAACAACCGGGATCAATTTCCTTACGATACTTAGTTGACATTCATAAAAAGGATCTAATGAATTATGAGTTCAATAGATCCTGTTTAGCAGAAAGACGGATATTCCTTGCTCATTATCAGACAATCGCTTATTCACAAACCTCGTGCGGGGCTAATAGTTTTCATTCCCCATCTCCTCCCTTTTCGCTCCGCTTAGCCCTATCCCCTTCTAGAGGTATTTTAGTGATAGGTTCTATAGGAACTGGACGATCCTGTTTGGTCAAATACCTAGCGACAAACTCCTATGTTCCTTTCATTACGGTATTTCCGAACAAGTTCCTGGATGACAAGCCTAAAGGTTATCCTATTGATGATAGTGATGATAGTGACGATACCAATATTGATGATATTTATATTGATGGTAGTGATGATGACCTTGATATTGATACGGAGCTGCTAACTATGTATATGACGCCAAAAATAGACCGATTTGATATCACCCTTCAATTCGAATTAGCAAAAGCAATGTCTCCTTGCATAATATGGATTCCAAACATTCATGATCTGCATGTGAATGAGTCGAATTACTTATCCCTCGGTCTATTAGAGAACTATCTCTCCAGGGATTGTGAAAGATGTTCCACTGGAAAGATTCTTGTTATTGCTTCGACTCATATTCCCCAAAAAGTGGATCCCGCTCTAATAGCTCCGAATAAATTAAATACATGCATTAAGATACGAAGGCTTCTTCTTCCACAACAACGAAAGCACTTTTTCATTCTTTCATATACTAGGGGATTTCACTTGGAAAAGAGGATGTTCCATACTAACGGATTCGGGTCCATAACCATGGGTTCCAATGCGCGAGATCTTGTAGCACTTATCAATGAGGCCCTATCAATTAGTATTACACAGAAGAAATCCATTATAGAAACTAATACAATTAGATCAGCTCTTCATAGAAAAACTTGGGATTTTCGATCCCAGATAAGATCGGTTCAGGATCATGGGATCCTTTTCTATCAGATAGGAAGGGCTGTTGCACAAAATGTACTTCTAAGTAATTGCCCCATAGATCCTATATCTATCTATATGAAGAAGAATTCATGTAAGGGAGGGGATTCTGATTTGTACAAATGGTACTTCGAACTTGGAACGAGCATGAAGAAATTAACGATACTTCTTTATCTTTTGAGTTGTTCTGCCGGATCGGTCGCTCAAGATCTTTGGTCTTCATCCAGACCCAATGAAAAGAATTGGATCACTTCTTATGGATTCGTTGAGAATGATTCTGATCTAGTTCATGGCCTCTTACTATTATTACTATTAGAAGTAGAAGGCGCTCTGGCTCTGGCGGGATCCTCACGGACAGAAAAAGATTGCAGTCAGTTTGATAATAATCGAGTGACATTACTTCTTCGGTCCGAACCAAGGAATCAGTTAGATATGATGCAAAATGGATCTTGTTCTATCGTTGATCAGAGATTTCTATATGAAAAATACGAATCGGAGTTTGAAGAAGGGGCCCTCGATCCGCAACAGATAGAGGAGGATTTATTCAATCACATAGTTTGGGCTCCTAGAATATGGCGCCCTTGCGGCAATCTATTTGATTGTATCGAAAGGCCCACTGAATTGGGATTTCCCTATTGGACTGGGTCATTTCGGGGCAAACGGATCATTTCTCATAAAGAGGATGAGCTTCAAGAGAATGATTCGGAGTTCTTGCAGAGTGGAACCATGCAGTACCAGACACGAGATAGATCTTCCAAAGAACAAGGCTTTTTTCGAACAAGCCAATTCATTTGGGACCCTGCGGATCCACTCTTTTCCCTATTCAAAGATCAGCCTGTGTTTTCACGTC